ATGTACATTATTTACAATAATGTATATTATATTTCGGTTAGAGGGTAGTGTGTCTTGGGTTCTTCTTAACATCTCCAATAATATGCTTTTATTAAGTTACGTAATCATGTACATTATTTACAATAATGTATATATTGTAGTTTGGGATGGATATAACCTATTCGGGATCTTTCTGTTTATGGGGGTTTGCAGGAGTATTAGAGATCTCAGGAGTTTAGGGGGGTAGGGGGGTTTAACGTTTTACAAAACCGAGGGGGTAATTTAGTACTTATGCCCTTGATATTCTCTTATGTGGTTAAAGAGTATTACCGTTTACATACATTAATAATGAATGGTAGATCTTAGCAACAATCATTTGTATGCACTCTGAGATGCCAGATAAAGGCTAAAAAAAGAAAAAATACCCCTTGCTCGCTGGAAAGAACGCATATGCATGTTGGGTGACACAGTCGTATGTTATACACCATTAACTTATGCAAGGACAAGGTAAGAATGAGGGTTAATCGATAAATGGACTTAAATAGGAACCAAATGCCAGGAATAATTCACTAAGTGTAACCCTTATAGTTATTGCCCCTCACCTTCAATAACCGTGTACATTAAGGGATAGTCGGTTGGTAGGCTCTCACCTACACTTGAGTTTGATCTCTATCAATATGAGAATTGTACTTCGATATATTTTAGTTTATAAGTTATTTATGCTCGACTTTAAATTCTGATTTGTTTCGATGCATTGTAGTTTTATAAATCTTATATATGCTTTATGTACATATATAGATATATGTACTAAACAAATATGCTTTAACACCATACCCTGGGTATAAAACAGTTTTGTCTTTAAATACTAGTGATATGGTTAATATAAATGTTAGGTGTATATACATACGGCAAAGAATAGTTTAATTTAGAATCCTAGCTTTGGGAGCTAGGGGTAGGAGTTAAAATCTCCTTTCTTTGAGCAAAAGGGAGGATTTTAACCTCCGGCATCCGGTTTACAAGACCGGCGCTCTGGCGCTGAGCTACTAGTGCACTATCATCCTAGGATCTTGTTTTCTGCCCAACCTGCGAGTGGGAAAAGGATTAGGAACAAGGAGAAGTAGAGTAAGGATGCGATTTGGCCGATGATGATGAAGGGTTGTTCTGCTGGCATTCCTCCGATTCATGTGAGGATAGCTACATCTGCAACAAGGGTTCAGAATAGGAGTTGGGAGAGGGGGCGGAATGTTAAGGTTCGCTGTTTCGATGTGTGTAGAAAGGGCACTACCATGAGGATGAGAATAGAGGCTAGGAGGGCTAGGACACCTCCTAGTTTATTTGGGATTGAGCGGAGAATGGCATATGCAAATAGGAAATATCACTCAGGCTTAATATGGGGAGGGGTTACTATGGGGTTGGCAGGGGTAAAGTTGTCGGGATCCCCTAAGAGGTTGGGGGAGAAGAGGGCTAGTGAAGCAAGTAGTGTTAATATAACTGCAAACCCTAGGAGGTCTTTGTAAGAAAAGTATGGGTGGAAAGAGATTTTGTCGGTATTTGAGTTCAGGCCAAGGGGGTTATTTGATCCGGTTTCATGGAGAAATAGTAGGTGAAGGATTGCTATAGCTGTAACAATGAAGGGGAGGAGGAAGTGGAAGGCGAAGAATCGGGTGAGGGTGGCGTTATCTACGGAGAAGCCGCCTCAGATTCATTCGACTAGGGTGGTGCCTACATAGGGGACAGCAGACAGGAGATTTGTAATGACGGTGGCACCCCAGAAGGATATTTGGCCTCAGGGAAGAACGTAGCCGACGAAGGCAGTTATCATAACTAGGAGGAAGAGAACGACTCCAATATTTCATGTCTCTTTGTAGAGATAGGAGCCGTAGTAAAGGCCACGGCCAATGTGGAGGTAAAGGCAGATGAAGAAGAAGGATGCCCCGTTTGCATGGAGGTTTCGGATTAGTCATCCGAAGTTAACGTCGCGGCAGATATGTGCTACGGAGGCAAAGGCGGACTCAACGTTGGGGGTATAGTGCATTGCGAGGAATAGGCCTGTAAGGATTTGTACAATTAGGCAGAGGCCCAGAAGTGAGCCAAAGTTTCATCAAACGGAGATGTTGGCGGGGGAAGGGAGGTCAACTAATGCGTCATTTGCAATTTTTAGGAGGGGGTGGGTCTTTCGGAGATTTGCCATTAGGGTTCTTGTAGTTGAATAACAACTGTGGTTTTTCAAGCCATCGGCCCAGGTTAAAATCCTGGCGGGAATTATGACTTATATGATGTGTCTGTTTTTGTTTGGTTTAGTATTAGGGTTAGTTGCGGTTGCCTCTAATCCTTCTCCTTATTTTGCTGCGTTAGGTTTAGTGGTTGTAGCGGGAATAGGGTGTGGGGTTTTAGTGGGCTATGGGGGCTCTTTTTTATCATTAGTCTTATTTTTAATTTATTTGGGGGGCATATTAGTTGTGTTTGCTTATTCAGCAGCGTTAGCTGCTGAGCCGTACCCCGAGAGCTGAGGGAGTCCGGGGGTTGTGATGTATATGGTAGTGTACTTAGCAGGAGTCGTTCTAGTTTGTGGGGTTATGTCAGGGGGGTGGTATGAGGCTTCTTGGGTCCCTGCGGATGACATGGCGGAGTTTTCTGTTTTTCGGGGGGATATAGGGGGAGTTGCGTTGATGTACTCATTGGGAGGGGGAATGTTGGTAATTAGTGCATGGGTTCTATTACTAACCTTGTTTGTGGTACTAGAATTAACTCGGGGTATGGAGCGTGGGACGGTTCGAGCAGTCTAATAAGAGATCAAGAGGGCGGCGAAAGTCAGAGTAAGAAGGAACAAGGCAAGGTAAATTTTAATTATTCCTTGCTGGGCGTTGCTTGTTGTGGTAATTAGCGGGATATTATAGGAGCTTAGGGCTTTGGGGCCTGTTTTTTCTAGTCAGGTTTGGTCAATTAGTTGGTTGGCAATGGTTTGGCCTAAGACTAGGTTGAGTTTTGGGGTGAAGCGGTGAATAATGGGTGGGAAGAAGCCTAGCATATTAGAAAAGTGGTGGGCAGTAAGTGTAGGGGTAGGTTTAAGTTGTTTGTTCGTGAGGGATGCTAGCTCGAGGGCTGTGATTAGGCCGAGGATTGTAACGATAAGGGCTGCTAGTTTTAGGAGGGGAGGTATGGATATAACTGGTGTTTTTAAGGGGAGGATGTTAGAGGTAATTAAAAGACCGGCGACAATGCTGCCGACGGCCAACCGTTTAATGGGATTAATAACTATTGGGTTGTTTTCGTTGATAGGGGAGAAAGCGTTGAATCGGGGACGGCCCATAGACACGAAGAATACGACGCGCAGGCTGTAGATGGCCGTAAAGGAGGTGGCGAGGAGGGTAAGGGTAAGGGCTCAGGCGTTAAGGTGTGAGGTGTTTAGGGCCTCAATGATGGGGTCTTTGGAGAAGAATCCGGCTAGGAAAGGGGTCCCAGTTAGGGCTAAGCTGCCGATGGTGAGGCAGGAGGAGGTGAAGGGGGTGAGGTAGTGTATCCCCCCTATCTTGCGAATATCCTGTTCATCGTTCAGGCTGTGGATGATTGAGCCAGAACAAAGGAAGAGTATTGCTTTGAAGAAAGCGTGCGTGCAGATGTGAAGGAAGGCGAGTTGAGGTTGATTAAGGCCAATTGTTACTATTATGAGTCCTAGTTGGCTTGATGTTGAGAAGGCAACAATTTTTTTGATATCGTTTTGGGTGAGGGCACAGGTGGCAGTAAATAGGGTTGTGAGGGCTCCTAAACATAGGCAGAGGGTGAGGGCCGTTGGGTTATTTTCTATAAGGGGGCTTATTCGGATTAGAAGGAAAATACCTGCTACAACTATAGTGCTGGAGTGTAGTAGGGCAGAGACCGGTGTAGGGCCCTCTATGGCAGAGGGAAGTCAGGGGTGAAGGCCAAATTGGGCTGACTTGCCGGTGGCGGCAACAATTAGTCCAAGGAGTGGCAGAGTCAGGTCGAAGTCTTTGGCGGCAGCAAACATTTGTTGTATTTCTCATGAGTTTAGGTTGGTTGCTATTCATGCCATGGCAAGGATGAGCCCAATATCTCCAACTCGGTTATATACGACTGCTTGTAGGGCGGCTGTGTTGGCATCGGCTCGTCCGTATCATCAGCCAATAAGGAGGAACGATATAATGCCTACTCCTTCTCATCCAATAAAGAGTTGGAACATATTATTTGCTGTGACTAGAATAATTATTGCGATAAGGAAAATTAGGAGGTATTTAAAGAATCGGTTTATGAAGGGGTCTGCGTGCATATATCATGCTGCGAACTCTAGGATAGACCACGTTACGTAAAGTGCAATAGGGACAAAAATAATAGAGTAGTGGTCAAATTTCAGGCTGAGGTTTACATCAAAGGTGAGCGTGTTTATTCAGCTTCAGTTGGTGATAATTGCCTCTGTTCCTTCATTTATAAATAGAAATAGAGGGAGGAGGGAAACGAAGAATGCTAACTTTACTGCTGTTTTAACTTGTGTGAGAGCTCAGTCGGCGGCTCGGGGAGACGGGGAAAGGGTTGTGAGTACAGGGGACACTAGCAATAAGAAGATGGTAATTAGGCTTGTTGTTATTATGAAGGAAGAGGGGTGCATAGCTGCTACTTGGAGTTGCACCAAGAGTTTCTGGTTCCTAAGACCAGCGGATGAGCTGTTATCCTTTAGGAGCCCTATAACGAGTGAGCCTTGGGGTCCAACCAAGGTCACGAAAATTAGCAGTCTTCGTTGCTGGCGAGCCTCTCTCGGTAAATAAGGGGATTTTAACCCCTGTTTTTAGAGCCACAGTCTAATGTTTTATATTAAACTATATTAACAGGAGGTCCAGCCTCAAATTAGCTCGGGTTTGAGGATAAGGAGGGCAAGGGGGAGCAGGTGTAGAATGATAATCAGATGTTCTCGAGAATGTGAAGGGTCTAGGGCAATGATGTGTGTGGGAAGGGGGCCCCGTTGTGTTATTAAGAATATGTAAAGGGAGTAGCTGGCGGTAATTAGGGTGCCTGCCCCTGTTAATAGGATGGTTCAGTGGGATCAATTAAATAAAGAGGTAATAATTATGAGTTCTCCTATAAGGTTGGGTAGAGGGGGCAGTGCAAGGTTGGCAAGGCTGGCAAGGAATCATCAGGTTGTTATAAGGGGGAGGGCCATTTGTAAGCCTCGTGCTAGGACTATTGTCCGGCTGTGTGTTCGTTCATAATTAGTGTTTGCTAAGCAGAATAAGGCAGAGGATGTTAGGCCGTGGGCAATTATAAGGATAAGGGCTCCGGTAAAGCCCCAAGGTGTTTGGATAAGGATACCTCCTGCAACAAGGCCTATATGACTTACTGATGAATAAGCAATTAGGGACTTTAGGTCGGTTTGGCGAAGGCAAATTGAGCCCGTTATGATCACGCCTCATAGGGCGAAGATAATAAAGGGGTAGCTGAGTTCTTTGGTCAGGGGCTCTAGTATAGTTATTATCCGTATTATTCCGTAGCCTCCTAGTTTTAGAAGAACAGCTGCAAGAATCATTGAGCCTGCAATGGGGGCTTCTACGTGGGCTTTGGGGAGTCATAGGTGAACACCATATAGGGGTATTTTGACGAGGAATGCTAGTAGGCAGCCGGCTCATCATAGTTTGTCTGCATAAGAGATTAGTTGTAGTGGGGAGGAGAATTGAAGGGTCAGGAGAGAGAGTGTGCCCGTGTTATTATGCAGGAGGAGGAGGGCTACGAGAAGGGGAAGGGATCCCGCTAATGTATAAAATAAGAAGTAAGTCCCTGCGTTTAGGCGCTCTGTTTGGTTACCTCACCGGGTAATAATGACTAGTGTTGGGATGAGGGTGGCTTCAAATATGATATAAAATATGATGACTTCAGTGGCGCCGAAGGCTATAATTAAGAAGATTTGCAGGGATGTTAGGAGAGTAATATATATTCGTTGGCGGTTAAGGGGCTCTAGGGAAGTGTGGTTTTGGCTAGCTAAAATTATTAGTGGTAAAAGTCAGCAGGTAAGAACTAGGAGGGGGGTTGAGAGGGCATCCACGGCTATGTAGGAGTTGAGGGAGGTCCATCCTGTTTCTGAGAGATTCTCGAGCCAGGTTAAACTGGCTAGTGCGATGATAAGGCTGTGGGCTAGGGTTGTTGTTCATAGTCATTTTGGAAGGACTAGTCATGTTGTGGGAATAAGTATAAGGGTTGGGATAAGGATTTTTAACATTGTAGGAGGTTGAGGCTTTGTAGTCGGTCGCTTCCGTGGGTACGGGTTGTGGCTACTAGAAGAGCAAGTCCTGCGCTTGCTTCGCAAGCTGAGAAAGCTAGTAGGAGTATAGGGGAAGCTGAAAAGTTAGTTGAGCCTAGCTGTAGGGTTCAGATTGACAGGGCAATAAAGAGGGAGAGCATTATGGCCTCTAAACATAAAAGGGCTGAGAGGAGGTGGGTTCGGTGGAATGCCAGGCCAGCTAGTCCTAATAGGAAGGTTGTTGTAAAGGTAAAGTGAACAGGGGTCATACAGGTAATTATGGACTTTAACCACAAGCTCTTGAGCCGAAATCAAGTGTTTTTCTTAAACTAATAGCCTATTCGGCTCATTCTAGGCCTCCTTGCAGTCATTCATAGATGAGGCCTAGCGTTAGAAGGATTAAGATGGCAGAGGCTCAGAAGAATGTAGTTAGTGGTGAGGGTAGTTGATCTCCTCAGGGAAGGGGTAGAAGTAGGGCAATTTCTAGGTCAAATAGGAGAAAAAGGATGGCGATGAGGAAAAAGCGGAGTGAGAATGGTAGACGGGCTGAGCCTAAGGGGTCAAAACCGCATTCGTAGGGGGAGAGCTTTTCGTGATCGGGGGTTATTTGAGGCAGTCAGAAGGACACAAGGGCCAAGACAGTGGAGAGTGCGATGGCAATTGTAATGATTGTTGGGACTAGGCTCATTATCTTTCCTTGGGTTTTAACCAAGACCTGGTGATTGGAAGTCACTCATACTGAAGTTGATACTAGAAAGATTAAGATCCTCATCAGTAGATGGAGACGTAGAGGAATAGTCAGACAACGTCTACAAAGTGTCAGTATCAGGCAGCTGCTTCGAATCCGAAATGATGGTCAGACGTAAAGTGGTATTGCATTTGACGGAGCAGGCAAACGGCTAAGAATGTGGAGCCAATAATAACATGGAGGCCATGGAAGCCTGTGGCTACGAAGAATGTAGAGCCATAAACCCCGTCTGCAATTGTGAAGGGGGCTTCGTAGTATTCTATAGCTTGGAGGAAGGTAAAATAAAAGCCTAAGAGAATTGTTAATGTTAGGGATTGAATTGTTTGTTTTCGTGCTCCTTCTATGATGCTGTGGTGGGCTCAGGTCACTGTTACCCCAGATGCGAGGAGGACTGCAGTATTCAGTAGAGGCACTTCAAAGGGGTCTAGGGGGGTAATGCCTGTGGGAGGTCAGCAGCCCCCTAGTTCTGGGGTTGGGGCTAGGCTAGCGTGATAGAAGGCTCAGAAAAAGCCTAAGAAGAAGAAGACTTCAGAGGTAATAAAAAGGATCATACCGAATCGGAGGCCTTTTTGGACAGGGGGCGTATGGTGTCCTTGGTAGGTTCCTTCTCGGATAATATCTCGTCATCACTGGTATATAGTGAGGAGAAGGAGGGCTGTTCCAAGAGTTATTAATGTTGTGGAATGAAAATGGAATCATATAGCAAGGCCTGAGGTTATTAATAAGGCAGCAATTGCGCCTGTTAAGGGCCAGGGACTAGGGTCAACTATGTGATATGCGTGTGCTTGATGGGCCATTAAACGTTTTCTTGGAGATAGAGGCTTAAGAGAAGTACAAATACGTAGGCCTGGATTACAGCGACTGCAAGCTCTAGAAGTATCAGTAGAAGGAGCAAAATTGCTGTTGGGATGGCAACAACCGTTATAACGGGCAGGAGGACGGCGACGGCCATGGCAATGAGATGAATTAGGAGATGTCCGGCTGTGAGGTTGGCTGTTAGTCGTACGCTGAGTGCAATTGGACGAATGAGTAGGCTAATTGTTTCAATGATAATTAGAACGGGGATCAGAAGCATAGGGGTTCCTTCTGGCAGAAGGTGTCCAAAGGTTTGGGTTGGTTGATTTCGTAATCCAATGATTACCGTGGCAAGTCAGAGGGGGAAGGCGAGGGCTAAGTTAATAGAGAGTTGTGCTGTAGGACTGAAGGTATATGGAAGAAGGCCGAGGAGGTTTAGGGTAGTTAGGTATATCATTAGGGAGGCGAGGATTAGGGCTCACTTGTGTCCTGGGATGCCTACGGGGAGGAAAACTTGGAGGGTAAACTGTCCAATAGATCAGTTTTGGGCGGCTAACACCCGATTTTCTAATCATCGGGCTGTAGGGGACGGCAGAATAAGGGCCGGGACGATAACGGCGACGACCACTAAAGGGATGCTTCATCAGACTGGGGACTGGAATTGGTCGAAAAGGTCTAATGCCAAGGTCACTCGGAGTCTCCCGGTTTTATGGTGTCTTTTTTTATGACTTTTGCAGGAAATTTATTGGGGAACTTCTGGATAATTAATTTGGGCACAATGGCGCAAAGGAATACGCATCAAATGCATGCGAGACTATAGAATCATGGTGCGGGCATGGTTTGTGGCATGTCGCTAGAGGTGATTGGGAGCCACCAGTTTTTAGCTTAAAAGGCTAATGCTGAACCCAGTTTAGCTTCCTAGCGAAGTGTCTTCGAGCATTATAGAGGATCAGCTTTCAAAATGTGCTAGGGGGACTGCTTCAACTACGATAGGTATAAAGCTGTGATTAGCCCCGCAGATTTCAGAGCATTGGCCATAAAAGACTCCGGAACGGGCTGCAATGAAGGTTACTTGGTTGAGGCGGCCGGGGACAGCGTCTATTTTCACGCCAAGGGAGGGGACTGCTCAGGAGTGAAGCACGTCTTCAGCGGAGATTAGAATTCGGATGGGGGATTCAACTGGAATTACTATTCGGTGATCGGCCTCAAGTAGTCGGAATTGGCCAGGGGTTAGGTCTTGTGTGGGGATTATATAAGAGTCAAAGCCTAGATCTTCATAGTCTGTATATTCATAGCTTCAGTACCATTGATGGCCTACAGCTTTAATTGTTAGATGGGGGTCGTTGATTTCATCTATGAGGTAGAGGATACGAAGGGAGGGCAGGGCGATGAGGATAAGAATAATAGCTGGAAGAACGGTTCAGATGATTTCAATTTCTTGGGAATCTAAAATATATGTGTCAGTGAGTTTGGTTGAAATTATAAGTACAATGATATAAAGTACTACAACGCTAATTAGGAAAATGATTATTAGGGCGTGGTCGTGAAAGTGGAGAAGTTCTTCTATAAGAGGCGAAGCTGCATCCTGGAATCCTAATTGTATGGGTTGGGCCATTAGTTACACAAGACACGCGGGAGTTCAACCCACAAGGCTGCCTTGACAAGGCAGCGGTATAGTTTAACTAGTGTCTTATGAAGAAAGTGACAGAGCGGTTGGTGTGGTTGGCTTGAAACCAACATACGGGGGTTCGATTCCTCCCTTTCTCGTTAGTCGGATCGGACTAGAACAAATGCCGGCTCTTCAAATGTGTGATAAGGAGGAGGGCAGCCGTGCAGTCATTCTACGTTGGTTGCGGTTATTTCTACTGATAGGACTTCACGTTTAGCGGCAAATGCTTCTCAGATAATGAATAGGAATATAATTACTGCTACGAGGGAGACGAGGGATCCAATAGAGGAAACCGTGTTTCAAACGGCGTAGGCGTCTGGATAGTCTGAGTACCGTCGGGGCATTCCAGCTAGACCGAGGAAGTGTTGGGGGAAGAATGTAAGATTAACACCTGCAAACATAATCCCAAAATGGATTTTGGTTCATGTATCGTGTAGGGTATAGCCTGAGAATAGGGGGAATCAGTGCACGAAGCCGGCAACAATAGCAAATACAGCGCCTATGGATAGGACGTAGTGGAAGTGGGCTACAACATAGTATGTGTCGTGGAGAACAATATCTAGGGAGGAGTTAGCTAAAATAATGCCTGTTAGTCCTCCAACTGTGAAGAGGAAGATGAAGCCGAGGGCTCATAAAAGGGGGGTCTCTCATTTAATGGCTCCCCCGTGTAGGGTTGCGAGTCAGCTAAAGACTTTTACACCTGTTGGAATTGCAATAATTATTGTTGCGGATGTAAAGTAGGCTCGGGTGTCTACGTCTATACCTACCGTAAATATGTGGTGGGCTCATACAATGAAGCCTAGGAGGCCAATAGCCATTATAGCTCAAACCATGCCTATATACCCGAAAGGTTCTTTTTTACCGGAGTAGTAAGCAACAATGTGGGAGATTATTCCGAACCCGGGAAGAATGAGAATGTAAACTTCGGGGTGGCCGAAGAACCAGAAGAGGTGTTGGTAGAGGATTGGGTCTCCCCCTCCTGCAGGATCAAAGAAGGTTGTGTTTAGGTTTCGGTCTGTGAGGAGCATTGTAATTCCAGCAGCGAGGACAGGCAGAGATAGTAGAAGTAGGACGGCCGTAATTAGGACGGCTCACACAAATAGGGGTGTTTGATATTGTGAAATGGCTGCGGGCTTCATGTTAATAATAGTTGTGATAAAATTAATGGCCCCCAGGATTGAGGAAATTCCTGCTAAGTGGAGGGAGAAAATAGTTAAGTCAACTGATGCTCCGGCGTGGGCCAGGTTTCCGGCTAGAGGAGGATATACTGTTCAACCAGTTCCGGCACCGGCTTCAACCCCAGAAGAGGCAAGAAGCAGTAGGAAAGAGGGGGGTAAAAGTCAAAAGCTTATATTGTTCATTCGAGGAAATGCTATGTCAGGGGCTCCAATTATTAGAGGAATCAGTCAGTTTCCAAAGCCTCCAATTATGATAGGTATGACTATAAAGAAAATTATTACAAAGGCATGGGCCGTAACGATTACATTATAAATTTGATCATCCCCGAGGAGGGCGCCTGGTTGACTTAGTTCAGCTCGGATAAGCAGGCTTAGGGCGGTGCCTACCATTCCTGCTCATGCACCAAATACTAGATAGAGGGTGCCAATGTCTTTATGGTTGGTCGAGAAAAATCAGCGTGTGATTGCCACAGGTAGGATGGCTGAGAGAAAAGCGGTGGATTGTAGCCCCATATACAGAGGTTTAAGTCCTCTTCTTATCAAGCCCGGAGGTGCATTGCATATAAGGTTGCAAACCTTAAGGAGCAGGTTAGCCCCTGCCTGGGCTTTCCCCGCCTCCTTTTTTTAAAAGGCGGGGAAAGGTAGACTGATGCTCGCTGGTTTGGGCGCTTAGCTGTTAACTAAGAGGTTGTAGGATCGAGGCCTGCCGGTCTAGGAAGGCTTTAGCTTAATTAAAGTGTCTGTTTTGCATGCAGGAGCTGTGGGGTAGTGTCCCGCAAGTCTTATCAGGGACTGAGAGATTTTAACTCCCGCTTAGGACTTTGAAGGTCCTGAGACTGTTCAATCTTAAGTTCCTTAGAGGGTCAGGATTGTTGCCGCGGCTGGGGCAAGGGGTAAAAGGGAAAGGGTTGCTATCAAGGACAAGGCTAGGGGGAGGGTTAGTTGAAGGGACGGGAGACGTCAGGGGGTAACCCCTGTTAAGTTATTGGGGGATATGGTTAGAGTTATGGCATAAGAGAGGCGTAGGTAAAAATAGAGGCTGAGGAGGGCGGTGAGAGCGGCCAGGGTGGCCACGGGGGCGAGGTCCTGCTTAGACAGTTCTTGCAGGATAAGTCACTTTGGTATGAAGCCTGTAAGTGGGGGGAGGCCCCCTAGTGAAAGGAGAACTAAAGGGGTGAGAGCTGTTAGCGCGGGGGCTTTCGTTCAAGCGGTAGCAAGTGCATTAATGCTGGTTGCTTTGTTTAGTTTGAATACTAGGAAAGTTGAGAATGTCATGATGAGGTACGTGAGGAGGGTCAGAAGGGTAAGAGAGGGGGAGAATTGAAGAACTAAGATTATTCACCCGAGGTGGGCAATTGAGGAGTAGGCTAGGATTTTTCGGAGCTGGGTCTGGTTTAGTCCTCCTCAGCCCCCTACGAGGGTTGAGGTTAGGCCGAGTATAATTAGGAGGGTTGAGTTTTCTGGGTAAATTTGTATGAGGAGAGCAAAGGGGGCAAGTTTTTGCCAGGTAGAGAGGATGAGTCCTGTGGTGAGGTCTAGGCCTTGAAGGACCTCTGGTAGTCAGGTATGGACGGGGGCTAGGCCAATCTTTAGTGCGAGGGCAAGGATTATCATAGTGGTGGGGAGAGGGTGTGTTATTTGTTCAATGCTTCATTGTCCGGTAAGTCAAGCATTGGTGGTGCCGGCAAATAATAACATGGCGGCAGCGGTGGCCTGGGTGAGAAAATATTTAGTGGTTGCTTCAACCGCCCGTGGGTGATGGTTCTGTGCCATTAGTGGAATAATGGCGAGGGTATTTATTTCAAGTCCTATCCATGCGAGGAGTCAGTGGGAGCTTGCAAATGTAATTGTGGTTCCTAGGGCTAGGCCAAAAAGGAGGGTGGCCAAAATGTACGGGTTCATCAGTAAGAGAGGGACTTTAACCAACATGTTTGGGGTATGGGCCCAAAAGCTTAATTAGCTGATCTTACTAGGAAGTGGTGTAAGTGGAAGCACGAAGGGGTTTGAGCCCTTAAGTTAGGGTTCAAGTCCCTTCTTTCTAAGGAGTCGGGGGGACTTTAACCCCCATAATGCACTCTATCAAAGTGGCCCTTAGGTTTCAGGCACGAGTCCGGGGGTTATAGCTGAGGGGGTAGGCCTGCAAATGCGATGGGGAGCGCGAGGTGTCAAATTACTAGGGCTAATGTTAGGGGAAGAAAGTTTTTTCAAATAAGATGTATGAGTTGATCGTATCGGAAGCGAGGGTATGAAGCTCGGACTCAGAGGAAAACTATTGAGAGAAGGGCTGCTTTAATCATTAGGTTGGTGGTGGTCAGTCCTGGTATTGTGGGGAGGTGGGAGGCGCCTAGGAATAAGGTGGCGGAGAGTGTATTTATGAGTAGGATATTTGCATATTCTGCTAGGAAAAATAAGGCGAAGGGTCCTCCCGCATACTCAATATTGAAGCCGGAGACCAGTTCGGATTCCCCTTCTGTAAGATCGAAGGGGGCCCGGTTCGTTTCTGCTAGGGTTGAAATATATCATATTGCGGCTAAGGGTCAGGCGGGGACGGCTAGTCAGATAGCTTCCTGGGCAGTATTAAAAGTTTGTAGCGTAAAGCCCCCTGTAAAGATAATAGCGTTTAGAAGAATGAGGCCTAGGCTGACTTCATAGGAAATAGTCTGGGCTACCGCTCGTAAGGCTCCGATGAGAGCGTATTTTGAATTTGATGCTCAGCCTGAGCCTAGAATTGAGTATACCGCTAAGCTTGATAGGGCAAGAATAAACAAAATGCCTAAGTTTATGTCAGTGACAGGGTAGGGGAGGGGTAAGGGGGCTCAGAGGGTGAGGGCCAGGGTTAGGGCAAGTATTGGGGCCAAGAGGAATAGGACGGGGGAGGAGGTGGAGGGTCGAATGGGTTCCTTAATAAATAGTTTTACTCCGTCTGCAATGGGTTGAAGGAGGCCATAGGGTCCTACAATATTCGGGCCCTTCCGTAGTTGTATATATCCTAGGACTTTTCGTTCAAGAAGGGTAAGGAAAGCTACGGCAAGTAGGACGGGTACGATAAAAGTTAGGGGGTTAAGGATGTGTGTTATGAGAAGGTGAATCATAGTTGGAGAGAGGAGTTGAACCTCTGTATAAAGGGCTTAGGCCTATTGCAATATCCGGACTCTGCCACACCAAATATACCGTGTATCTCCGGCATAAAGGGATATGCTCTTTTGCCTATTTTAGTTGTTTTCAATAGGAGGAGTGAGGCGTGCTTTGAGCATTGGCCTCTTCTTTTTGGTCCTTTCGTACTAGAAAAGAACATGTCATAGATAGAAACTGACCTGGATTACTCCGGTCTGAACTCAGATCACGTAGGACTTTAATCGTTGAACAAACGAACCCTCAATAGCGGCTGCACCATTAGGATGTCCTGATCCAACATCGAGGTCGTAAACCCCCTTGTTGATACGGGCTCTAAAAGGGGATTGCGCTGTTATCCCTAGGGTAACTTGGTCCGTTGATCGGCGTTGCCGGATCTTTATTGGTCAAAAATTCTGTTCGTTAGAGCTGCAGCTCTTGGTCGTAGGAGTCAGTGCTCCCATTCCACGCGGGGGTTCTTTATTTCCCCGTGGTCGCCCCAACCGAAGACATAGGGGCATGATTCAATAGGTTTAATTCCCAGGGTGTAGGGATAGGTAACATGATATGCCTTGGTGTCTAAAGCTCCATAGGGTCTTCTCGTCTTATGGGATTATCCCCGCTTCTGCACGGGGAGATCAATTTCATTGACTTGAAAAAGGAGACAGTTAAGCCCTCGTAATGCCATTCATACAGGTCTCCATTTAAAAGACAAGTGATTACGCTACCTTCGCACGGTTAAAATACCGCGGCCGTTGAACATATAGTCACAGGGCAGGCTGGACCTCTTATTCTTTATTTTTGCAAGAGGCGATGTTTTTGGTAAACAGGCGAGGCTTCTAGTGTTTGCCGAGTTCCTTCTTTTTCTTTTAGTCTTTCCTTATAGGCACACCAGTGTTGGGTTAACGGTTATTCATTGGATGTTTTTCTAGTTGGTTACTTGTTGTTCAGGGCCCTCTTTGTTTGGGACCGTTAAGTTTCGGTGGGGGTTCGTAGCCGATATACACGTGTGCAGGGAGAGAGCGGGGTACTCTCTTATTACTCATATTAGCATGTGCACTCTCATGTATGCATGAGATGGCCTGATAGTGTTTAGGGGGTTGGGATTTGGTTATCGAGATATATGGGTAAGGTTAAATGCTTGAGCTTGAACGCTTTCTGTTTGGGTGGCTGCTCTTAAGCCCACCAGGGCATGTCCCTTTAGTAATTATGATCTTTACCCTCCTGGGAAAGTTGTGTTTTGGGTCAAAGGAGCTGTTCCCCCTTTGATTAACTCTCTAGGCTTCTTTTAGATATCGGTAGTGGAGAAGTACCGGGGTTGAAGGGAGAAAGCCTGGAGGCTGAACTCTTATCCAATTCTCAGGCAACCAGCTATAACTAGGTTCGGTAGGTCTGTCACCTCTACTCAAAGATCTTCCCACTCTATTGCCACAGAGACGGGTTTGCCCTATTGATAGGCTGTCTTGGAGTAGCTCACGTAGTTTCGGGGGTCCAAACTAAAGTGCTCTTTGCTTGGGGGGTACTAGCTAAATCATGATGCAAAAGGTACGAGGTGAAATCTCTGCTTTTTTTGGCTTCACTGAATTATTTCATTTCTTTTTCAGCATTCCCTTGCGGTACTTTCTCTATAGCTCCGATAGTTCCTTTTCTGTCGCCCATACTGGGGGGGTAAAATGGTTTGATTAAGCGGGGGGGGGGGGTCTTTGGGGGTATTAATATTGGGGTGTTGTTTTTTGTTGGGCGGGCTAGCTGGTCGGCATTAGAGTAATCCGAGTTGAACGGATAATTTTTCAGTGTAAGGGAAAGGCTATGACTTTAGCTATACTCTAATATTTATCCAAGTGCACCTTCCGGTACACTTACCATGTTACGACTTGCCTCCCCTTCGCGTATTAATAGCATTTTAGTTATGTGGAACTTGTGAGCTTGGGGAGAGTGACGGGCGGTATGTGCGCACTTCAGAGCCGGCTTCAGGGGAACACTCTATTTTCCCCTTACTGCTAAATCCTCCTTCAGATGTACGTTTTCATTACAATCATTCGTGTAATCGCTAATATTAGGGAATGTAGCCCATTTCTTCCCCTCTCATGCGCGACACCTCGACCTGACGTTCTGGGCAGTGCCGATTTTGCTTACTATATATTTCCTTCACAGGGTAAGCTTACGACGGCGGTATATAGGCGGGAAAAACAAGAGAGGGTGAGGTTTAACGGGGAGTATCGGTTACAGAACAGGCTCCTCTAGGGGGATCTAAAGAACCGCCAAGTCCTTTGGGTTTTAGGCTAATGCCCGTAGTACCCAGGCGGATAGATTTGTGTGATATTCTATCAATGTTTACGGCTAAGCATAGTGGGGTATCTAATCCCAGTTTGTTCCTTAGCTTTCGTGGAATCAGGAGTCATAAAGCCACTTTCGTGGTGGGGCTTCGTACCTTCGAATGCATTCAGACTGCCTTGAAGGCGTTCGGCTTTAGTTTAAAATTTTCCTTAACCACACTTTACGCCGGCGTCTGTCAACTTGGGCCTCTCGTATAACCGCGGTGGCTGGCACGAGTTTTACCGGCCCTCTTAGCTTTAACTAAGTCAAGTTTTCACTTATAGCTTAAGGTTTATCACTGCTGAATTCCCTTGGGGGTGTGGCTGAACAAGGCGTCGTGGGCTCAATAAGGGATGTGCCTGATACCAGCTCCTTGGTTTCTGGGCGGAAAACAAGGGCATTCTCACGGGGACGCGGATACTTGCATGTATAAATCTAGCTAAAGCTGACAGAAAAGTCAGGACCAAGCCTTTGTGTTCACGGGGCTTTCTAGGGCCCATCTTAACATCTTCAATGATATGCTTTTATTAAGCTACGTAATC